ATAACTAAACGTCTATAATAAATCCTATTTTTTTCTATCCCAGAGTTTCGTTTCGGATCATGGATCAATCTAAATATCATAACTTTTGTTACCCATCCTGTATATAGCCCTTTTTCGTTTCGTGTTGGAATAGAAACTGATTAAGCAGACGAGATTTTATGAAAAAAGTTCTTCCAATTCATAAGAGAGAACAACTATTTTGTTTTTCGATGGGGATTTTACACAACAGGGGAGATAATAATACTCAATTATGAATATAATGAATCAATTTTGTTGTTTTCATATTTTTTGATTTCCTATATAATAATATAATTTTTTTTAGATATAATAAATAGAATTTCTATTTCAAATTCAAAATTAGAACATAATAATTCAATATAATAATGAATTAATTAAATTTAATTCTATATATTTAAAATAAATTTAAAAATTTGTTTGTTTTCTCGATTGTATTCTTTTTTCAACACTAATATTGATATTGACAAGAGTGTATCAAACAAATATAATCCGATCGTGAATTAATGAATTGATTTACTAATTTTATTTATTATTATTAATTAATATATTATTATTTTAGAAAATTTCTTGTATTTGATCTGTTCATTTCGACGCTCAGAATCGATTCGCCTTCACGATTTTTTATTTTTTTTTATTTCGATTGGATATACACATTTTTTAAAATTTCATTAGGGTTGCTAACTCAATGGTAGAGTACTCGGCTTTTAAGTGCGACTCCATTTTTTACACATTTCTATGAACTAATTGGTTCATCCATACCATCGGTAGGGTTTGTAAGACCACGACTGATCCAGAAAGGAATGAATGGAAAAAGCAGCATGTCGTATCAATGGCGAATTCTAAAAACTTTTCATTCGTATTGGACCCGGCCCAAATTTTTGTTTGAATTGTTGGCTCGGAAAAAAAGAATTCAGTTGGGTTGAATTAATAAAGGGATAGAGCTTAGCTGCTCCAATTATAGGGAAACAAAAAGCAACGAGCTTTCATTTTTTATTTGAATGATTACCCCATCTAATTTTACGTTAAAAAAAAATTAGTGCTTGCTGTGGAAAAAGTTTTTCCCACGAATGGATTTTGGATTTTTGTTATGAGTCCTAACTATTAGCTATTCTCAATTCTGGGGTAGCGATAAATGTGTAGAAGAAAGAGTATATTGATAAAGATATTTTTTTCCAAAATCAAAAGAGCGATTGGTCCGAAAAATAAAGGATTTCTAACTAGCTTGTTGTCCTCGAACAATTAGATGGACCAAGCGAGGAGAGATAGTCCATTGATGGTTTTTACTAGTTTTCTAGGTATATATATATTCATAATTTGTTTTTTATTTGAATTCGAATATATAATAGAATACCCTGTTTTGACTGTATCGCACTATGTAGCATTTGATAATCCAATGAATCTCTGATCCTTTGACCAAATCGAATTTCTAAAATGAAGGAATATCAAGTATTATTAGAACGAGATAGATCTCGCCAACAGGACTTCCTATACCCACTTATTTTTAGGGAGTATGTTTATGGACTTGCTTATAGTCATGATTTTAATAGATCTACATTTGTGGAAAATGTAGGTTATGACAAGAAATATAGTTTACTAATTGTAAAACGTTTAATTACTCGAATGTATCAACAGAATCATTTGATCATTTCTGCTAATGATTCTAAGAAAAATCCATTTTTGGGGTATAATAAGAATTTTTATTCTCAAATAATATCGGAGGGTTTTGCCATCGTCGTGGAAATTCCATTTTTCCTACAATTTAGCTCTTCCTTAGAGGAGGCAGATATCGTAAAATCTTATAAAAATTTGCGATCAATTCATTCCGTTTTTCCCTTTTTGGAGGATAAATTTCCATATTTAAATTATGTGTCAGATATACGAATACCCTATCCTATCCATCTGGAAATCTTAGTTCAAATCCTTCGATACTGGGTGAAAGATGCCCCTTTTTTTCATTTATTACGGTTGTTTCTTTATAATTTTTGTAATAGGAATAGTTTTCTTACTCCAAAAAAATCGATTTCTACTTTTTCAAAAAGTAATCCGAGATTATTCTTATTCCTCTATAATTTTTATGTATGTGAATATGAATCTATCTTCCTTTTTCTACGTAAAAAATCCTCTCATTTACGATTAAAATCTTTTAGCGTTTTTTTTGAGCGAATCTTTTTTTATGCAAAAAGAGAACATCTTGTAGAAGTTTTTGCTAAGGATTTTTCGTCTACCGTAACATTCTTCAAGGATCCGCTCTTTCATTATGTTCGATATCAAGGAAAATCCATTCTGGCTTCAAAGAATGCGCCTCTTTTGATGAATAAATGGAAACACTATTTTATCCATTTATGGGAATGTTTTTTTGATGTTTGGTCTCAACCAGGAACGATCCATATAAAACAATTATCCGAACATTCATTTTACCTTTTAGGCTATTTTTCAAATGTGCGGCTAAATCGTTCAGTGGTACGGAGTCAAATGCTGCAAA